GCTTTGAACATTCTCCTGGGTTCCTAGCCCAAAGAAAAAGACAAGGCTGAGTTGCCCCTTCTACCATCTGAGGTGGAATACGGATCAAGATTTGCTGAGTTTGTTCTATGGAATAGGCCAGGCCCTCTCACTCTATCTCATGTCGGAGAAGATTATGTATGAATTTGAATACCCACGAACGTCTAAGAGGTCAGCTACTTAGTTGATTTTATTTAAGGTATCTCTTGATCGAAGGGTTCAAGCCGCTAAAGCGGAAAGATATATCTCTTCGCCTGAAGCGTTGTGGATTTAGGCGTGTCACGCCAACCTTCTGTAAGTTCCTGGATAATCGTTCCCGGATAATGCCTGCCGCAGGGACTAACCCTATCTTCGCGCATACTTCCTTGTTTGTCTGGGAGTTGAATCAGAAGCATCGAATGAAAGCTTCTTTACAGGACCTCTTCTATTTCCCTCCATTCTTCTTCCTAGTGACCTAGGAGTTGGGTTCGTGACATTTTTTCTTTCTGCTATTCAAGTAGCCCGGTCTGGTAAGTAAGGACTTTGCTCTCAGTAGAAGTCAAAAAGCCTTCAACAAGACCATCCGCTATTGAATCAGCTGCTATAGACTTAGCTAAAGAATGTCTTGCACGAGATTCAATGTTATGTGCTTGATTGCGATCACATTTTTCTCGTAGTTGATGAGCTGCCAACCTCCGGAATTGAGGGTTGTAGGTAGAGTTTCCTGCGTCCAACTTGGAGTTGGAAGAGTTGGATTTGGAGTTTATAAAAGCTGTTATTAGTTCCGACTCCCCGGTCTAGGCCTGGTACTTGTTAGTTCTAAGGTATCAGTGTCGCTACTTTCTGTCAAAAATTTCCTGCGAAGGGAAGCGGGAAAGACAAGGTTTCGAATCTTGGTCTAAGAACTTACACTACACTACGGAGGCACGGGCCAAGAGATCATAACAGTCAAATCCTCAACCTCACAAGCAGACAAGCTGGTGGATCATCTGATCTTGAAATAGGTCATCCCAGCTATCCCGCCCGATCTTTTCTCTCTTTATTTCGTCAGGTATCTGAATCATACAATTCCTCGGATGTAGCTTTTCACATTGGACCAAAACAAGGCCCGGAAACCCCGCTAGCTTTGTTGATAGAAAGTTAGCTTCCCGTGCTTGACTAGTAGGGCTAATGAACGACCCTTAACTATGAAATGTTACGCCTTTCCTCGTTTACTCACAACGTAATCAACTCCATTGGTTATTTTCCCGGGGGGAACACCTATAGCCCCAATAGACTGATTTAGTAGGTATGATGTATTACTAGGAGTCTCTAAGTTCCTGCTTTGGTTGTCCCTGTCCGGGCTAAGCGGAGTTTAGCTCCGGCCGTTAATAAGAGCTTCCCTCCATTCCTTCACTACACATTCAAGCATAGGAACAGAAGCTACGCTAACAACCTATTCCCACCTAACAACAGTAAGGACAGAGAACAGATAACAACAGCATATTAACAGATAACAACAGTAGGAATATAGCCCTATAACAACAGCTAATAGCAGTAAGGAGATAACAAACAATCCATCAACGCTATAACCATACTATAACAGCCAGCACTCGGTACACAACATACAGTAGCAGCAGGAACTAATATAGGTTAGTCGTCAGAGAAAAACCTATATTAGAAAGAAAGCTACTTCTCGGCCGGAAAGTACACTTCAAAGAGAGGAGAGCAGAACAAAGGTAATGCTACCCGAACATTGAAGCCAGTCCCAGACAACCCGGAAGGAAAGGGAAGACAGAACGACAATCACCGGAGGGATACGTACGGTATACGGGCCCTTCTCAGTCCGCCCACAAAGAAGAAAGGAAAGGAGCTGCAACAGCTCAGCAAATCATAGTTGGATTCGGGGATACAACTATCAGGAAGAAAGCAGCACTTCCACGCAACAATAGAAGGATCGAGAAAGCAGCCCGTAATACAGACACAACCAAGGAAAGGGAAGCGGACAAAGGACGCATTCCCACAACTATTAATCAAGCAAAGCGAAAACAACTGTTTGAGCAGACACAGGAAGATGAAGTTGTTGGTTAGGTAAAGGGGACCCAAGCGCAATATTCCCATAACAACAACGAAAGAAAACAGCTTCACTTGTTAGTCACGCCCAAAAGCACAAGGAAACCCTAGGGAACAGACGCACATTCAGCAACATTACGCGCATCCGCTCAAGCAAAACAAGGAAAGAAGCCCGCCAGAACTACTTAACAATACATAACAGAGACCTAGGGACAATAGACGAAACTTCATGACACCTATTCCCGTACGAACAAAGCAAAGATAGGAGTTCTACGGACCTGGAGGTCCTCCTTTAGCTGCACCCGCTGAACAGCTACAACCTTCTAACACCGGGAAACATAAGTTACAACTAGTACAAACCACAGGGAATACTTCTAGCAACATTCCGAACGAAGAGAAAGGAGATTCTTTCACAAATATGCCATATCGCTTACGCTCCTCGCCCAGAATATACAGCTGCAAGTCTGGTTCAGCTACAACGGTAACTAGAGGAAGAAGCCCTAGTATGCACCTTAGGAACACTCTAGCTACATTAACATTATTCTATGGACCGGAACATTCATAAGATATTGACTAAAGACAGCTGAGCAACAAGCTACCCTTAACCGCTCACACGGCTTACCCGTCGTCGTCGACAAGCTCGCTCCCCGGGTAATCCTAACATGAGCTACACTTCATGACAGAACTCACTGGAACAAAGAAGAGCAGACTAGTAAGAGACCAATGGGGAACTTATAGAAAATACTTACATATTCCAGCCTATACTAAGACATATTCTAGGAAATGACAGGACTGGCAACAACCGAAGTGCCAACACCCGTTACACCGCTAGAGAGAAGTATCCACTAGCAGAGAACCACAGGTAAGAGAATCTACTCCTCCCGATTCAAGCACTCCCGCCCACCTTCAAGTTGGAGATCGACAGTTTCCATAGTCCCAACACCATTCTACCACCCGAGAATGCTCGTCAAACCTTATGTATGTCGTCACCCAAGTGGAAAAGGGTCCTGTGTTTCAATCACTTGAATCCGGTAAGTTTGTTCGCCAGAAGACCGAGAGTTAGGAGCTGGCTTGAGAGCAGACGAAGCCTAAATCCCTCGGAACTACTTATTCTCTCTTAACCTTCTTTGCTTCGACCTAGCAGTAGCAGAGCGAATTCCCTCACTTGCACTAGTTCCGACTTCTCTCGTCTTAGTAGTTAACTCTGCCTTCTTTCTGGACTCTCGTTCTTATCCAAGAGAAACCGGTTCAACTAATGAATGGTAGGCTTTGCCCTTCTATTAATCTATTTAATAGAACGGCGCTTATGCCTATTCCAAAGACGATCACGCCCATCTCTTCAGAAAGAAAGTGGTTCCTACGCGCAGAGAGAAAAAGAAGATAGGCTACGCTCCTCATCTCGACATTGAAAGAAAGCTACAGCGCTAAGACGTAACTTCTACTAGTGTGCTCCTCTAGCTTTTAGGATCGGACCATAAAGAAGGTTAAGAGAGAGAACTACCGATAAATTGAGGGTGACTGTTAGGTTCTTAGCTTCTCACACAGGTCTGCTCGCTTCTCATCTACATTCCATGGAGCCCGCTTCTACCTATCTCTTATTCCTTGGTAAATGGAGAACAGAGCCCCCATCACAACAGAATGCGCGCATGAAGCCGCCATCCGCCCCAACGTCAGAGTTTGCTCACTCATCCAGCAGAAGGAGAAGCAGCATAGGAGCAGATAGATGGATATCGATTCTAAACTTTCTCTAGGCAAAAGACGAGTTAGGGCTATCTTAGGTCCCATTGTAATCAGACAAACGATTCACTTTCTTTCTTCGATGTGTGGAAATCGTCTAAGGCTCTTGCTTGCCTTTACGAATACAGCATTTTAGGAAGTCTCAGCCAGTCTTTGCCATTGAGGTAACCCGATCTTGCCCCGCTGCTATGCCATTCAACATTCAATCAAGGAGTTCTTAATGACTTAATGATGAGATGAGGCCGCCCCCCCGCGGTAAAGGACTCAAGTCAATTCAGTTTTTCAAAGTCTGGATTGGTCCCAATGCCTTCTATCGCCTTATTGAAAATTCCGCCTGGAAGTCTCGAGACACCTCGGCCTTAGTTCGCCCGAAAGCGCATTCTTTCATATCAACAGACAAGGGATTGCCAAGCCGGTATATCTTAATGAAAGACTTGAGCCTAACTGCCAATCCTCCATTCCTGTAAGGCTTTCGGTTTTCTCCGAATCATTCTGACTTTTGTACTCGTAATCCCTTCCGAAGTTAGTCTTAGCGCCAATCTTGAATCTTCTATAGCCGGCTCTATGTATTGGCTTTTGCATTTTGTGGGCTGGACTTCCCGACCTGAGTCTGAGTCCGAGTCAATCCTTCGACCAATTCAATCAATTAGCCACTAGACAGATAGGATGTCATATAATAGTAAATAAATAGGCTGGTAACTGACTGGTCCTTAGAGGTGTCACTTAAGGAAAGAAAATGCCCCGCCGGAAGAAAGGTAATGAAGTAAAAGAGTGTCGGTTTGGGGTGAGGCTTACTCCTCGACCAAAGGAATTGAAAAAAGCAAGACTAACAAGTAGAGGTGGGCATAACCCTAAGCCAAAGAAGGGTTTGATTCCACCTCAACTGAAAGAGAGTCAGTAGCAGAACTTGACTAAGCAGCTGCAGAGTTTCGCTGAGTCTGATCTAAGTAGCTAGGCTAAGAGTCAGACAGTAGGCTTCACCGGTAAGGACGGCTGTTCTTTTTGAGTTGCTGTATCGGAAAGTCCAATGAATTCCTTTTAGTCGAGTTCTTTCGAGTCAAAAGTTTTCCTAATTTGCTCAGTTGGACTGTGGAAGGGTACCCGGTAATGACCGGGGGGAAGCAAACGGGAGAACTTCCCAAACATCGAACGAAGAGAGGAGAGATTCAGTAATGACAGAAGAAGGGCTCACGTACCTTAGCCGATCACTCCGG